GCTGGCGTAGCTTAATTAAAGCATAACACTGAAGCTGTTAAGATGGACCCTAAAAAGTCCCGCAGGCACAAAGGCTTGGTCCTGACTTTACTATCAGCTTTAACTGAACTTACACATGCAAGTCTCCGCATTCCTGTGAGGATGCCCTTAATCCCCTGCCCGGGGACGAGGAGCCGGCATCAGGCGCGCTCAGGCAGCCCAAGACGCCTTGCTAAGCCACACCCCCAAGGAAACTCAGCAGTGATAGATATTAAGCCATAAGCGAAAGCTTGACTTAGTTAAGGTTAAGAGGGCCGGTAAAACTCGTGCCAGCCACCGCGGTTATACGAGAGGCCCTAGTTGATAACTACCGGCGTAAAGAGTGGTTACGGAAAAATGTTTAATAAAGCCGAACACCTCCTCAGCCGTCATACGCACCTGGGGGCACGAAGACCTACTGCGAAAGCAGCTTTAATTATACCCGAACCCACGACAGCTACGACACAAACTGGGATTAGATACCCCACTATGCCTAGCCGTAAACTTTGATAGAAAAATACAACTGATATCCGCCAGGGAACTACAAGCGCCAGCTTAAAACCCAAAGGACTTGGCGGTGCCTCAGACCCACCTAGAGGAGCCTGTTCTAGAACCGATAACCCCCGTTCAACCTCACCACCTCTTGTTTTCCCCGCCTATATACCACCGTCGTCAGCTTACCCTGTGAAGGCCCGATAGTAAGCAAAATGGGTAAAACCCAAAACGTCAGGTCGAGGTGTAGCGCATGGGGTGGGAAGAAATGGGCTACATTCTCTAAATTAGAGCACTACGAACCACGTTGTGAAACCAACGTCCGAAGGTGGATTTAGCAGTAAACAGAAAACAGAGAGTTCTCTTGAAACTGGCTCTGAGGCGCGCACACACCGCCCGTCACTCTCCCCAAGTTTAATTTATCCTTCTAACTAAGAAGTTAACCAAACAAAGGGGAGGCAAGTCGTAACATGGTAAGTGTACCGGAAGGTGCGCTTGGAATAACCAGAGTGTAGCTAAAATAGGAAAGCACCTCCCTTACACCGAGAAGACATCCGTGCAAATCGGGTCACCCTGAGCTGACTAGCTAGCCAACACATTTGGTCTAACACCACAACATATATAACCCCACAAAACTTAAAATTAAGTCAACAAACCATTTTTCCACCTTAGTACGGGCGACAGAAAAGGAGATAATTGAGCAACAGAAAAAGTACCGCAAGGGAAAGCTGAAAGAGAACTGAAACAACCCATTTAAGCCTAGAAAAGCAGAGATTAAATCTCGTACCTTTTGCATCATGATTTAGCCAGCAAACCAGAGCAAAGAGAACTTTAGTTCAGGCCCCCGAAACTAGACGAGCTACTCCGGGACAGCCTATTATAGGGCCAACCCGTCTCTGTGGCAAAAGAGTGGGACGAGCCCCGAGTAGAGGTGATAAACCTATCGAGCCTAGTTATAGCTGGTTGCTTAGGAAATGAATAGAAGTTCAGCCCCCTGGCTTTCTTAAGACCCCAAGGTAAAACTAACCTTGTCCCAAAGAAACCAAGAGAGTTAATCAAAGGAGGTACAGCTCCTTTGAACAAGGACACAACCTTTACAGGCGGCTAAGGATCATAATTAATAAGGTAACCTGTTACAGTGGGCCTAAGAGCAGCCACCTGCACAGAAAGCGTTAAAGCTCAGACAGATATAAACCTCTTATCCTGATAAGAAATCCCACCCCCCTAACCGTACTAAGCCGCTCCATGCCCCCATGGAAGAGATTATGCTAGAATGAGTAATAAGAGAGAATAACTCTCTCCCAGCACATGTGTAAGTCGGACCGGACCCCCCACCGACAAATAACGAACCCAAGCCAAGAGGGAACTGTAGGCCAGAGTAAACACCGAGAAAAACCTACACAACTAATCGTTAACCCCACACAGGAGTGCCCACAGGGAAAGACCCAAAGGAAGAGAAGGAACTCGGCAAACACAAGCCTCGCCTGTTTACCAAAAACATCGCCTCTTGCAAATCAAAGCATAAGAGGTCCCGCCTGCCCTGTGACTATGGGTTTAACGGCCGCGGTATTTTGACCGTGCGAAGGTAGCGCAATCACTTGTCTTTTAAATGAAGACCTGTATGAATGGCATCACGAGGGCTTAGCTGTCTCCTCTCCCAAGTCAATGAAATTGATCTGCCCGTGCAGAAGCGGGCATAAGTACATAAGACGAGAAGACCCTATGGAGCTTTAGACACCAGGCAGATCACGTCAAGTAAACTTAAATTAACAAGTAGAAACGCAGTGACCCCTAGCCCATATGTCTTTGGTTGGGGCGACCGCGGGGGAAAATAAAGCCCCCATGTGGACTGGGGGCACTGCCCCCACAGCCGAGAGCTACAGCTCTAAGCACCAGAATTTCTGACCAAAAATGATCCGGCGAACGCCGATCAACGGACCGAGTTACCCTAGGGATAACAGCGCAATCCTCTCCCAGAGTCCCTATCGACGAGGGGGTTTACGACCTCGATGTTGGATCAGGACATCCTAATGGTGCAGCCGCTATTAAGGGTTCGTTTGTTCAACGATTAAAGTCCTACGTGATCTGAGTTCAGACCGGAGTAATCCAGGTCAGTTTCTATCTATGAAGTGATGTTTCCTAGTACGAAAGGACCGGAAAGAAGGGGCCCATGCTTAAGGCACGCCCCACCCCCACCTGATGAAGGCAACTAAAACAGACAAGGGGGCACACCGAGATTGCCAAAAAGAATGGCGCGCTAAGGTGGCAGAGCCCGGTAATTGCGAGAGGCCTAAGCCCTTTTTCTCAGAGGTTCAAACCCTCTCCTTAGCTATGATCACCACCCTAATTACCCACGTTATTAATCCACTTGCGTACATCGTGCCTGTTCTATTAGCAGTTGCCTTCCTAACCCTACTCGAACGAAAAGTCCTTGGGTATATGCAACTTCGGAAAGGACCCAACATCGTTGGCCCGTATGGATTACTTCAACCTATCGCGGACGGCCTAAAACTCTTTATTAAAGAACCAGTTCGACCCTCCACCTCCTCCCCATTCCTATTTCTCGCTACACCTATACTTGCCCTCACACTTGCACTTACACTATGAGCCCCTATACCCATCCCCTACCCTATTACAGACCTGAACCTAGGAGTACTGTTTGTCCTCGCACTTTCTAGCCTTGCCGTATATTCTATCTTGGGCTCTGGGTGAGCTTCAAACTCCAAATATGCCTTAATTGGGGCCCTACGAGCAGTAGCACAAACCATCTCCTACGAAGTCAGCCTAGGCCTAATCTTACTTAGCGTAATTATCTTCACAGGAGGATTTACACTCCAAACCTTCAACGTAGCTCAAGAAAGCATCTGACTACTAGTACCAGCCTGACCCCTTGCCGCCATATGATACATTTCTACCTTGGCCGAAACAAACCGTGCACCTTTTGACCTCACAGAAGGAGAATCAGAATTAGTTTCAGGATTCAACGTAGAATACGCTGGAGGACCATTCGCCCTCTTCTTCCTGGCTGAATACGCTAATATTCTTCTAATAAATACACTTTCAGCCGTCCTATTTCTAGGCGCATCCCACATCCCCGCTTTCCCTGAATTAACAGCCGTAAATCTGATAACGAAAGCTGCCCTACTCTCCGTTGTGTTTTTATGAGTACGAGCTTCCTACCCACGATTTCGATACGACCAACTTATGCATTTAGTTTGAAAAAGCTTCCTTCCATTAACCCTAGCACTTGTCCTATGACACCTCGCGCTTCCTATTGCACTAGCCGGCCTCCCTCCCCAACTTTAATTCCAAGGAATTGTGCCTGAATGCTTAAGGACCACCTTGATAGCGTGGCTGATAGGGGTTCAAGTCCCCTCAATTCTAGAGAGAAGGGATTCGAACCCATCCTCAAGAGATCAAAACTCTTGGTGCTTCCACTACACCACTTTCTAGTAAGGTCAGCTAATTAAGCTTTCGGGCCCATACCCCAAATATGTTGGTTAAAATCCTTCCCTTACTAATGAACCCCTACGTACTTACCATCTTACTTTCTAGCTTAGGTTTAGGCACAGTCCTCACCTTCGCCAGCTCACATTGGCTTCTCGCATGAATAGGCCTAGAAATTAATACACTCGCTATTATTCCAATCATGGCACAACAACATCACCCTCGAGCAATTGAAGCTACTACCAAATATTTTTTAACACAAGCAACCGCCGCAGCAATGATCCTATTTGCTAGTACTACCAATGCCTGACTAGTAGGAGAATGAGAAATTCACCAGCTATCCCACCCCTTGGCAACTACGACAGCAATACTGGCCCTTGCACTTAAACTTGGGCTAGCGCCCGTTCACTTCTGACTTCCAGAGGTTCTTCAAGGACTTGAACTTACTACAGGACTTATCCTGTCAACATGACAAAAACTAGCACCTTTCGCACTTATAATTCAAGTAGCCCCAGCCATTGACCCTTCCTTACTTATCGCATTAGGCCTTCTATCAATCCTCGTAGGAGGATGAGGAGGGCTTAACCAAACCCAGCTACGTAAAATTTTAGCATACTCTTCAATCGCCCACCTAGGGTGAATAGTACTCATTTTACAATTCGCACCTTACCTAACACTCCTCAGCCTTTTCCTGTACATCATCATAACATCTTCAGCATTCCTTGCACTGAAAACCAACAACTCTTTAACTATTAACACTCTAGCAACTTCCTGAACTAAATCCCCTGCTCTCGCCCCACTAACCGCTCTAGTATTGTTATCCCTAGGAGGCCTCCCTCCTCTCTCGGGATTTATGCCTAAATGACTTATTTTACAAGAACTCACAAAACAAGAACTTCCACTACCTGCCACACTAGCTGCCATAGCAGCCCTCCTTAGTCTCTACTTTTATCTACGCCTCTGTTATGCCATAGCCCTTACTATTTATCCCAATACCTTAACTGCTATAGCCCCATGACGCCTTGACTTTACTATCATTACCTTGCCCCTTTCAATTGTTACTATTATAGCCCTAGCCCTACTTCCCCTCACTCCAGCTGTAACTGCAATGTTAACCTTGTAAAAGGGCTTAGGATAGTATTAAGACCCAGAACCTTCAAAGCTCTAAGCGGGAGTGAAAATCTCCCAGCCCTTGTTAAAACTTGCAGGACTTTATCCCACATCTTCTGAATGCAACCCAGACACTTTAATTAAGCTAAAGCCTTTCTAGGTGGGAAGGCCTCGATCCTACAAATTCTTAGTTAACAGCTAAGCGCTCTATCCAGCGAGCATCCATCTACTTTCCCCCGCCGTCCGGGGGGAGCGAGGCGGGGGAAAGCCCCGGCAGGCTATTAGCCTACTTCTTTAGATTTGCAATCTAACGTGTGGTACACCACAGAGCTTGATAAGGAGAGGATTTAAACCTCTGTTCATGGAGCTACAATCCACCGCTTAAACTCTCAGCCACCCTACCTGTGGCAATCACACGATGATTTTTCTCAACCAACCACAAAGACATTGGCACCCTTTATTTAGTATTTGGTGCCTGAGCCGGAATAGTCGGCACCGCCCTTAGCCTCTTGATTCGGGCAGAGTTAAGCCAACCCGGAGCTCTTCTAGGGGATGACCAGATCTATAACGTAATCGTAACAGCCCATGCCTTCGTTATGATTTTCTTTATAGTCATACCAATTATGATCGGGGGCTTTGGAAACTGATTAATCCCTCTAATAATTGGGGCCCCAGACATAGCATTCCCTCGAATAAATAACATAAGCTTCTGACTCCTCCCACCGTCCTTTCTCCTTCTCCTGGCTTCGTCAGGGGTTGAAGCTGGCGCCGGTACGGGATGGACAGTCTACCCCCCTCTAGCCGGGAACCTCGCCCACGCAGGAGCCTCCGTTGATTTAACTATCTTCTCCCTTCATTTAGCTGGCATTTCCTCAATTTTAGGAGCCATTAACTTTATCACAACCATTATTAACATGAAGCCCCCAGCTATTTCTCAATATCAAACCCCGCTTTTTGTTTGAGCTGTGTTAGTTACTGCTGTCCTTTTATTACTTTCCCTCCCCGTCCTAGCAGCAGGCATTACTATGTTACTCACGGACCGAAATCTAAACACCACTTTCTTTGACCCGGCAGGCGGAGGGGACCCAATTTTATACCAGCACCTCTTTTGATTCTTTGGTCATCCGGAGGTCTATATTCTTATTCTCCCAGGCTTTGGTATGATTTCCCACATCGTTGCATACTATTCCGGTAAAAAAGAACCCTTCGGGTATATAGGAATAGTCTGAGCTATAATAGCCATCGGACTCCTAGGATTTATCGTTTGGGCCCACCATATGTTTACTGTCGGAATAGATGTAGACACTCGTGCCTACTTTACATCTGCCACCATAATCATCGCTATCCCCACCGGAGTAAAAGTATTTAGCTGACTAGCCACACTACACGGCGGCTCAATTAAATGAGAAACACCGCTTCTTTGAGCCCTGGGATTTATTTTCCTATTTACGGTCGGGGGACTCACGGGCATTGTCCTTGCTAATTCCTCATTAGACATTGTTCTCCACGACACTTATTATGTGGTCGCCCACTTTCACTATGTATTATCTATAGGAGCTGTCTTTGCCATTATAGGTGCTTTCGTACACTGATTCCCACTATTTACGGGATATACCCTCCACAGCACATGAACTAAAATCCACTTTGGAATTATATTTATCGGTGTAAATTTAACCTTTTTCCCGCAGCATTTCCTAGGCCTCGCAGGAATGCCCCGACGGTACTCTGACTATCCGGACGCCTACACACTATGAAACACTGTGTCCTCAATCGGGTCTCTTATCTCCTTAGTAGCTGTAATTATATTCCTGTTTATTCTTTGAGAGGCTTTTGCCGCCAAACGAGAAGTAGCGTCAATCGAAATAACTTCAACAAACGTAGAGTGACTGCATGGATGTCCCCCACCCTACCACACATTTGAAGAACCCGCATTTGTTCAAGTACAAGCAAACTAACGAGAAAGGGAGGAATTGAACCCCCATGTGATGGTTTCAAGCCAACCGCATAACCACTCTGCCACTTTCTTCCATAAGACACTAGTAAAACTAGTCTATTACATTGCCTTGTCAAGGCAAAATTGTGGGTTAAAACCCCGCGTGTCTTAAGCACTAGCTATAATGGCACATCCCTCACAACTAGGATTCCAAGACGCGGCCTCCCCTGTAATAGAAGAACTTCTTCATTTCCATGACCACGCTCTTATGATTGTTCTTCTTATCAGCACACTAGTGCTTTATATCATCGTAGCGATAGTCTCTACCAAACTCACTAACAAGTATATCCTTGATTCTCAAGAAATCGAGATTGTTTGAACCGTCCTCCCAGCAGTTATCCTTATTCTTATCGCTCTCCCCTCCCTCCGAATCCTATATCTCATGGACGAAATTAATGACCCGCATCTTACTATTAAAGCAATGGGCCACCAATGATATTGAAGCTACGAGTACACCGACTACGAAGACTTAGGCTTTGACTCTTATATAGTCCCCACCCAAGATTTAGTGCCCGGCCAATTTCGCCTCCTAGAAACAGACCACCGAATAGTTATCCCTGTAGAATCTCCGATCCGAGTTCTCGTCTCGGCTGAAGACGTCCTTCACTCCTGAGCCGTCCCGTCCCTTGGTGTTAAAATAGACGCAGTCCCAGGACGATTAAACCAAACAGCCTTTATTGCCTCTCGACCTGGAGTATTCTACGGACAATGTTCTGAAATCTGCGGGGCAAACCACAGCTTCATACCCATCGTTGTTGAAGCAGTGCCACTCGAACACTTCGAGAAATGATCCACTGTAATACTTGAAGATGCCTCACTAAGAAGCTAAACCGGGAATAGCGTTAGCCTTTTAAGCTAAAGATTGGTGGCCCCCAACCGCCCCTAGTGACATGCCCCAACTCAACCCCGCCCCCTGATTTGCTATTTTAGTATTCTCATGACTGGTTTTCTTAACTGTTATTCCCCCCAAAGTCCTAGGCCACATCTTCACAAATGAGCCTACTTCACAAAGCACTGAAAAAACTAAACCTGAACCCTGAAACTGACCATGACACTAAGCTTCTTCGACCAGTTTATGAGCCCCACATATCTAGGCATCCCACTTATTGCCGTGGCACTAACCATTCCCTGAATTCTCTTCCCTACCCCCTCCGCCCGTTGACTAAACAACCGTCTAATCACTCTACAAGGATGGTTCATCAACCGATTTACTCAGCAACTTCTTTTACCCCTCAACTTAGGAGGCCATAAATGAGCAGTTCTACTAACCTCCCTAATACTATTCCTTATTACCCTAAATATACTGGGCCTACTTCCGTATACATTTACCCCTACCACACAACTCTCCCTAAATATAGGCCTTGCAGTACCACTATGACTAGCAACAGTAATTATTGGCATGCGGAACCAACCCACCGCTGCCCTTGGTCACCTCTTGCCCGAAGGAACCCCCGTCCCTTTAATCCCGGTGCTTATTATTATCGAAACAATTAGCCTTTTTATTCGCCCCCTCGCCCTTGGTGTACGACTTACAGCCAATCTTACGGCAGGCCACCTTCTTATTCAACTGATCGCCACAGCAGCCTTCGTCCTCCTACCCCTCATACCCACAGTAGCGATCTTAACCTCTATTGTCCTGTTCTTACTTACCCTTCTTGAAATTGCCGTTGCTATGATCCAAGCCTATGTCTTTGTTCTACTCCTAAGCCTTTATTTACAAGAAAACGTCTAATGGCACACCAAGCACACGCATACCACATGGTTGACCCAAGCCCCTGACCTCTAACCGGCGCAATTGCCGCCCTTTTACTTACATCAGGCACTGCAGTCTGATTCCACTTCCACTCACTTACACTACTCGCCATGGGAAATATTCTATTACTTCTTACCATATACCAATGATGGCGAGACATTATTCGAGAAGGCACCTTCCAAGGACACCACACACCCCCGGTCCAAAAAGGGCTACGATACGGCATAATCTTATTTATTACCTCCGAAGTATTCTTTTTCTTAGGCTTCTTCTGAGCTTTCTACCACTCTAGTTTAGCACCCTCGCCTGAGTTAGGGGGCTGCTGGCCCCCCACAGGCATTATTACTCTTGACCCATTTGAAGTTCCACTTCTTAATACTGCAGTCCTTCTAGCATCTGGTGTTACCGTTACATGAGCCCACCATAGCATTATAGAGGGGGAACGAAAACAAACCGTTCAAGCTCTTACTCTCACTATCTTATTGGGATTCTACTTCACTTTCCTTCAAGGTATAGAATATTACGAAGCCCCCTTTACAATCGCTGATGGCGTATACGGCTCTACCTTCTTTGTTGCCACAGGATTCCACGGCCTACATGTAATTATTGGCTCTACCTTTCTAGCCATCTGCCTCCTACGACAAATTCAATACCATTTTACATCTGAACACCACTTCGGCTTTGAAGCTGCCGCCTGATATTGACACTTTGTAGACGTCGTATGACTGTTCCTGTACGTCTCTATTTACTGATGAGGCTCATAATCTTTCTAGTATTAATACGTATAAGTGACTTCCAATCACCCGGTCTTGGTTAAAATCCAAGGAAAGATAATGAACTTGATTACAACAATCCTTGCTATTACCATCACATTGTCCGCAGTACTAGCCACTATTTCTTTCTGATTACCACAAATTTCCCCCGACGCAGAAAAACTCTCCCCCTACGAATGTGGATTTGACCCCCTAGGATCCGCCCGCCTGCCCTTTTCCCTACGCTTCTTCCTAATCGCCATCCTATTCCTCCTATTTGACCTAGAAATTGCCCTCCTCCTTCCATTGCCCTGGGGAGATCAACTTACCACCCCAGCCCTTACACTTGCCTGATCCACTGCCGTGCTTGCCCTCCTCACTCTAGGCCTAATCTATGAGTGAACCCAGGGGGGCTTAGAATGAGCCGAATAGGCAGTTAGTCCAAAACAAGACCCTTGATTTCGGCTCAAAAGACCATGGTTTAAGTCCATGACCGCCTTATGACACCAGTACACTTCAGCTTTACCTCAGCCTTTATCCTAGGGCTTATAGGACTCGCATTTCACCGCACCCATCTTCTCTCGGCCCTTCTATGTTTAGAAGGTATAATATTATCTCTATTTATTGCCCTATCCCTATGGGCCCTCCAGATAGAAGCAACTGGCTACTCAGTAGCTCCCATACTTCTGCTAGCATTTTCAGCCTGTGAGGCCAGCGCAGGCCTAGCCCTGCTAGTAGCAACTGCACGAACTCATGGCACGGACCGCCTCCAAAGCCTAAATCTACTCCAATGTTAAAAATCCTGATCCCTACACTCATGCTTATCCCAACGATTTGACTTAGCCCCGCAAAATGACTATGAACTACATCAATCGCACAGAGTTTAATTATCGCCTTAGCAAGTTTATCCTGACTTAAATGATCATCAGAAACCGGGTGGTCCTCCTCTAACCTTTATCTAGCAACCGACCCCTTATCAACACCTCTGCTAGTATTAACCTGCTGATTATTACCCCTTATAATCCTTGCTAGCCAAAATCACATCTCTCCTGAACCCCTAAACCGCCAACGAACCTACATCTCCCTTCTGGTCTCCCTTCAAACATTTCTAATCTTAGCATTCGGGGCCACAGAAATCATCATATTTTACATCATATTTGAAGCCACACTACTCCCGACCCTTATCATTATCACCCGGTGAGGAAATCAAACAGAACGTCTTAACGCCGGCACCTACTTCTTATTCTATACCTTAGCAGGCTCCCTACCACTCCTCGTAGCCCTACTTTTACTACAAAACGACAGCGGGACCCTATCTATATTTACTCTCCAATACACAAAACCTCTGCACCTATTAACGTGAGGGGATAAATTATGATGAGCTGCCTGTCTCTTAGCTTTTCTTGTAAAAATACCTCTGTACGGAGTACACCTTTGACTTCCAAAAGCACACGTAGAAGCCCCAATCGCAGGATCCATAATCCTCGCAGCTGTCCTCCTTAAACTGGGAGGCTACGGCATGATACGCATAATAGTTATATTAGACCCACTAACCAAAGAGCTGGCTTACCCCTTTATTGTTTTGGCCCTCTGAGGCATTATTATGACTGGATCTATTTGCCTACGTCAAACGGACCTGAAATCACTAATCGCATATTCTTCAGTAGGCCATATAGGATTAGTAGCAGGGGGCATTATGATCCAAACACCCTGAGGATTCACTGGTGCAATTATCCTTATAATCGCACACGGTCTCGCCTCCTCAGCACTATTCTGCTTAGCCAACACTAGTTATGAACGCACACACAGCCGTACTATGCTTTTAGCTCGCGGAATACAAATAGTTCTTCCCCTAATGACCACTTGATGATTCGTAGCTAGTTTAGCTAATCTGGCTCTCCCACCTCTCCCTAATCTAATAGGAGAACTAATGATCATCACTTCCATATTTAACTGATCATATTGAACCCTACTTCTCACTGGACTAGGCACATTAATTACAGCAAGCTACTCCCTTTATCTGTTCTTAATAACCCAACGGGGGCCCCTGCCCTCCCACATCATCGCCCTTGAACCCACCCACACCCGGGAACACCTACTTATTACTTTACATCTCATCCCCATTGTCCTCCTAATTCTGAAACCGGAACTTATGTGAGGTTGATGTTTCTGTAGATATAGTTTAACCAAAACATTAGATTGTGATTCTAAAGACAGAGGTTAAAGTCCTCTTATTCACCGAGAGAAATCTGTTGATGTTAGAGACTGCTAATCTTCTATCCCCTTGGTTAAATTCCGTGGTTCACTCGTGCTTCTAAAGGATAACAGCTCATCCGTTGGTCTTAGGAACCAAAAACTCTTGGTGCAAATCCAAGTAGTAGCTATGCACCCGACTACACTCATCCTAAGCTCAACCCTTTTAATTATCTTCGCACTTCTCACTTACCCCCTTATCACCACCCTAAACCCAATCCCCCAACATGAAAACTGAGCCCTTACTCACGTAAAAACCGCTATCAAAACAGCTTTCCTAGTAAGCCTACTCCCCCTCTTTATTTTCCTAGACCAAGGAACCGAAACAATTGTTACTAATTGACAATGGATAAACACCACAACCTTCGACATCAACCTCAGTTTTAAATTTGACCACTATTCCATTATTTTCACCCCCATTGCCCTCTACGTAACCTGATCTATTCTCGAATTTGCATCCTGATATATACATGCCGACCCCAATATAAACCGATTCTTTAAATATCTCCTCCTCTTCCTAATTGCCATAATTATCTTAGTAACCGCCAACAACATATTCCAACTATTTATCGGCTGAGAAGGAGTTGGCATTATATCGTTCCTCCTCATTGGATGATGACACGGCCGAGCTGACGCTAATACAGCTGCCATACAAGCTGTGATTTATAACCGAGTCGGAGACATTGGACTTATTCTAAGCATAGCATGATTCGCAACAAACCTTAACTCCTGAGAAATTCAACAAATATTTGCCTCTTCAAAAGGACTTGACCTTACACTCCCACTCATAGGCCTCATTCTAGCCGCCACCGGTAAATCAGCGCAATTTGGACTTCATCCGTGACTTCCTTCCGCGATAGAAGGTCCTACGCCGGTATCTGCCCTACTTCACTCTAGCACTATAGTCGTAGCGGGCATCTTTCTTTTAATTCGACTCCACCCTCTTATAGAAAATAACCAAACAGCCCTAACCACCTGCTTATGTCTAGGAGCCCTCACCACCTTGTTTACTGCTACCTGCGCCCTAACACAAAACGACATCAAAAAAATCGTCGCATTTTCTACATCAAGTCAACTGGGACTGATAATAGTAACCATCGGACTTAACCAACCACAATTAGCCTTCTTACATATCTGTACCCACGCATTCTTTAAAGCTATGCTATTCCTCTGCTCCGGCTCAATCATTCACAGCTTAAATGATGAACAAGACATTCGTAAAATAGGAGGCATACATAACCTTACCCCCCTTACTTCGTCCTGCCTTACAATTGGAAGCTTGGCACTTACTGGAACTCCATTCTTAGCAGGATTCTTTTCCAAAGATGCTATTATTGAAGCCTTAAATACCTCTCACCTTAACGCCTGAGCCCTCACTCTTACCTTACTGGCCACCTCTTTCACTGCCGTTTACAGCCTCCGAGTAATCTTCTTCGTCTCTATGGGACACCCCCGCTTTACAGCTGTAACCCCTATTAATGAAAACAACCCCTCCGTAATCAACCCGATCAAACGACTAGCCTGAGGAAGCATCATTGCAGGACTTCTAATTACCTCAAACTTCCTGCCCTCCAAAACCCCAGTAATAACTATACCTCTCTCATTAAAATTGGCCGCCCTCCTAGTTACCATCTCAGGCCTTCTAATTGCATTAGAACTTGCATCATTAACTGGTAAACAGTTTAAAACTACGCCCAACCTCGTTACCCATAACTTCTCAAACATACTTGGGTTCTTTCCTGCCGTCGTCCACCGATTAGCCCCAAAACTAAACTTAACCCTAGGACAAACTATTGCCAGCCAGATAGTAGATCAAACATGATTTGAAAAAATCGGCCCGAAAGGAGTTATCTCAACTAACCTACCCATAGTCACAACAACAAGCAATATCCAACAAGGCATAATTAAAACATACCTCACTCTATTTTTCCTCTCAACAGCTCTGGCCGTTCTACTTACATTAACCTAAACTGCTCGAAGCGCCCCTCGACTTAACCCCCGAGTTAACTCCAACACCACAAAAAGTGTTAATAGAAGCACCCACGCGCATGCAATTAACATCCCACCGCCGTAAGAGTATATTAGAGCCACGCCACTGGTATCACCCCGCAAAACAGAAAACTCCTTAAATTCATCTACCGCCACCCACGAGGTTTCATACCATCCACCCCAAAACCAACCCGCTACCAACACCACCCCCACTGTATATACCACTACATACCCTAAAACCGAACGATCCCCCCAAGACTCAGGAAAGGGCTCAGCAGCCAAAGCCGCTGAATAAGCAAACACTACGAGCATCCCTCCTAAATAAATCAAAAATAATACCAATGATAAGAAAGACCCCCCATGACCGACCAAAACCCCACATCCCACGCCTGCCGCTACAACCAACCCCAAAGCAGCAAAGTATGGGGCAGGGTTAGAAGCAACAGCCACAAGCCCTAAAACCAACCCAAAAAGAAATAAAGACACAAGATAAGTCATAATTCCTGCTCGGACTTTAACCGAAACTAATGACTTGAAAAACCACCGTTGTTATTCAACTACAAGAACCTAATGGCCAACCTCCGAAAAACCCACCCACTCCTAAAAATTGCTAATGACGCACTAGTCGACCTCCCTGCCCCCTCTAATATCTCAGTCTGATGAAACTTTGGTTCACTCTTAGGCCTATGTTTGGCCACCCAAATTCTTACCGGACTCTTCCTAGCCATACACTACACCTCCGATATTTCAACAGCTTTTTCCTCTGTGTGCCATATCTGCCGAGATGTAAGTTACGGCTGACTCATCCGGAATATCCACGCTAACGGAGCATCTTTCTTCTTTATCTGTATTTACATACATATCGCCCGGGGACTCTACTACGGGTCCTACCTATATAAAGAAACCTGAAATATTGGAGTAGTATTACTACTTCTAACTATAATGACTGCCTTTGTAGGCTACGTTCTTCCATGAGGACAAATATCCTTCTGAGGAGCCACTGTAATCACAAACCTCCTCTCCGCTGTCCCTTACGTAGGAGGTGCCCTTGTACAATGAATTTGAGGCGGATTTTCTGTAGACAACGCCACCCTAACCCGATTTTTCGCCTTTCACTTCCTATTCCCCTTCGTTATTGCAGCCGCCACAGTACTTCACCTTCTATTTCTACATGAAACCGGGTCCAATAACCCAGCAGGGATTAACTCCGACGCCGACAAAATCTCATTCCACCCCTACTTCTCGTACAAAGACCTCCTCGGTTTCGTAGCTATATTGCTTGGCCTAACAACCCTAGCTCTTTTCGCACCTAACCTCCTAGGAGACCCGGACAATTTCACACCAGCCAACCCCCTAGTTACCCCACCACACATCAAGCCCGAGTGATACTTCTTATTCGCCTATGCAATTCTCCGATCTATCCCCAATAAACTAGGAGGGGTACTCGCCCTTTTATTCTCAATCCTCGTCCTCATAGTTGTCCCGATCCTCCACACCTCCAAACAGCGCGGACTAACCTTTCGACCACTAACTCAATTCTTATTCTGAACCCTGGTAGCAGACATACTAATCCTCACCTGAATTGGGGGCATGCCTGTAGAACACCCATTTATCATTATCGGCCAAGTTGCCTCTGTGATTTACTTCACCATCTTCCTAGTCCTCGCCCCCTTAGCCGGTTGGGCCGAAAATAAAGCCCTTGAATGAGCCTGCCCTAGTAGCTCAGCGCCAGAGCGCCGGTCTTGTAATCCGGAAGTCGGAGGTTAAAACCCTCCCTAGTGCTCAGAGAGAGGAGATTTTAACTCCCACCCTTAACTCCCAAAGCTAAGATTCTAAATTAAACTACCCTCTGACGCCCCCTAATATGTACAATAATGAATGTTGTATCTCAACAAATTAGTGTTATAACACATCTATGTATAATATTGCATATTGTGTATTTACCCATATATACAATACCTGTATGATGAGTAGTACATCATATGTATTATCAACATAAGTGAATTTAAGCCCTCATATATCAGCATAAACCCAAGATTTACATAAGCTAAACACGTGATAATAACCAACTAGGTTGTTTTAACCTAGGTAATTGCTACATTAACAAAACTCCAACTAACACGGGCTCCGTCTTTACCCACCAACTTTCAGCATCAGTCCTACTTAATGTAGTAAGAACCGACCAACGATTTATCAGTAGGCATACTCTTATTGATGGTCAGGGGCAGATATCGTATTAGGTAACATCTCGTGAATTATTCCTGGCATTTGGTTCCTAAGTCGAGGGCTATCCTTAAGAAACCAGCCCCTGAAAGCCGAATGTAAAGCATCTGGTTAATGGTGTCAATCTTATTGTTCGTTACCCACCAAGCCGGGCGTTCTCTTATATGCATAGGGTTCTCCTTTTTTTTTTTTCCTTTCAGCTTGCATATACAAGTGCAAGCAAAGAAATCTAGCAAGGTCGAACTAGATCTTGAATTCCAGAGAACCCATGTATCATGGTGAAATGATATTCTATAAAGAATCACATATTTGGATATCAAGTGCATAAAGTCTAATATTCTCTTCACAAATACCTGTGTTATCTCCCCGGCTTCCGCGCGGTAAACCCCCCTACCCCCCTACACCGAAAGATCCTTATGTTCCTGTTAAACCCCTAAACCAGGAGATCTAAAATCAGCATTAATATTTTTATATTACATTAATAAACTTAATGCACTTTATAACATCAAGCAATAACGCTCAACAGGCCAGCTCTCATAAATAAAGTATACATTAACTTTAAAAAACCTTATAATGCCTGCACCGATGGTTATTAGGTAACCCCCCCGGCACCATGGCCCTCT